TACCACGTAATCCTTTAAAGGGCGTTCTGAGTGAGTTATTTCGGCTACATGCTTTCTTTCCTTTGAATGAAAATTAGATTAGAGCCTTAGAGTCTTAATTTAATATTTAATAAGAGTATTAATTTAATAAAACTTAATAAATTTTTTTATGTGTGGTGATCAAGTAGTTATTTAATTTATAGGAATCAAAGTCAAAATCCGAAGAATGGATTTTGACTTTGGTAACATAAGATTGAATTGTAGAAAGAACCATCCGGATCGTTTTTTTATCGATATTCCTGGTTACTAATACTAACTAGGAAATCTCTATTAAACAAAAGAGTGAATTCTTTCAAAATAAAAGAGTGAATTCTTTCGCTTTCTTCCGTGGAATTAGTTAACAAGGTCTTGCATCTTTCTATATCTCCCGAAAATAATCCCCCACTAAGAATCCTTTTTGTTGGATCGTATTATAACGAATTCTTTAGGAGTTTTTAGGAAATACTTTAAAATTTTATTAAATTATGAAATTTATAAGACAAGAAAAGATAATAACTACTAATACGAATAGAAAAAGGGTGGATTATCGTATATATATATTTCATGTAGAAACATGTAGAAAGATGAATAGGTCCATTTATTTATATATTTATTTATTAATTAATATATATTTATTAAATTAATATAGATTTCTTAAAACATATACTTATAGACTCCCTATCCCTATTAAGTATATATATACTCACTTAGGTATACTTAGTATAATATAACAATTATATATGAATTATAAGATATCTTTATAACAATATAAGGATAAGGTTCAAATATAAAACAATAAATATAACAATAAATAACAGGTACAAATATTAAATCGAGGTACCCATTCTATGATAACTCTCAACAGTCTCCCCTCCATTTTTGTGCCTTTAGTGGGCTTAGTATTTCCGGCAATTGCAATGGCTTCTTTATCTCTTTATGTTCAAAAAAACAAGATTTTTTAGATACAACAAGGACAAATCTTATATATATATATTTTTCAAGACTTACTTGGATCATAACACGGATATCTATTTAGTAAAATATGGTATAATATGCGGCTTCCTTCGGGCATAAGCTCTTATGTATGTGTAAACATGATAAATGAATTATAACTATTTTCAAATAGATCGGGATCGGGGAGAATTTCTGAAATGTAAAGTCATCTATATGTATTAGGAAATCATATGAAAGGGATGTTATTATTTTAGTTTGGATCTAAGAAATTCGATGAATTATCCCTAAAGGTTCACATCATAATAGTGCTGGTTGATGAGAGTTACTTCGGAAACAAAAAAAAAGTAAAAAAAAAATTATTTTTGTTATTCTCCCAATTCCAATAAAATGCAACTAGGTCTAGTTAGAGTATGAGTTGGCGATCAGAACGTATATGGGTAGAACTTATAGCGGGGTCTCGAAAAACAAGTAATTTCTGTTGGGCCTTTATTCTTTTTTTAGGTTCATTAGGGTTTTTATTGGTTGGAACGTCCAGTTATTTTGGTAGGAATTTTATATCTTTATTTCCTTCTCAGCAAATAATTTTTTTTCCACAAGGTATCGTGATGTCTTTCTATGGGATCGCAGGTCTTTTTATTAGCTCCTATTTGTGGTGCACAATTTCGTGGAATGTAGGTAGTGGTTATGATCGATTCGATATAAAAGAGGGCATAGTGTGTATTTTTCGTTGGGGATTTCCTGGAAAAAATCGTCGCATATTCCTCCGATTCCTTATGAAAGACATTCAGTCCATCAGAATAGAAATTAAAGAGGGTATTTATGCTCGTCGTGTCCTTTATATGGAAATAAAAGGACAAGGAGCCATTCCCTTGACTCGTACTGATGAGAATTTTACTCCACGAGAGATTGAGCAAAAAGCTGCTGAATTGGCCTATTTCTTGCGTGTACCAATTGAAGTATTTTGAAAAAAGGAACTGAAGAATGAATACTTTGCAAGAGATAAAAAACTCAAGAATCATCTTTTTTTCTATAGCATAACTTAACTGAAGTTTCTTCAGAACGCTTACTCGAGCCAAAGCAAACGTATATGAAACAATTCTAAAACTAAATTGTTTATGTCCACAATTTTTTTTATGCGTATGTAAATCCACTTAACTCAATTCAGTAACAAATCTAAATGATAGATTCATCATATATCAAAACAAAACATTTCATCATAAAGTAAAGAATTTTTTTTCTAAATATTTGATATTTTGATAGAACGGGAGTTCTTTCGTCTCGAAATCCGACTACTATTAATTTGAAGAGGGCTCTTTCTTATTCTATATTCTTTCTAAATTCAAGGACTAACCGCTGTACTGAATCACAAAAAAATCCGGAAATACATCGATGACTTGTAATAGAACTTATGCTTGATAGAAATATTAGTATCATATAGAGTCGACGAATGAGGTGCGTTCATTAAAAATTTTAAAATTCACAGACGAAAAAATGGCAAAAAAGAAAGTCTTAATTTCCCTTCTATATCTTGCATCTATAGTATTTTTGCCTTGGTGGATCTCTCTCTCATTTAATAAAAGTCTGGAATCTTGGTTTACTAATTGGTGGAATACTAGGCAATCCGAAATTTTTTTGAATGATATTCAAGAAAAGAGTATTCTAAAAGAATTCATAGACTTAGAGGAACTCTTACGTTTGGACGAAATGATAAAGGAATACCCGGAAACACATTTACAAAAGCCTCGCATCGAAATCTACAAAGAAACGATCCAATTGATCAAGATGCACAACGAGGATCGCATCCATACAATTTTACACTTCTCGACAAATATAATCTGTTTCGGTATTCTAAGTGGTTATTCTATTCTAGGTAATGAAGAACTTGTTATTCTTAACTCTTGGTTTCAAGAATTCCTATACAACTTAAGCGACACAATAAAAGCTTTTTCTATTCTTTTATTAACTGATTTATGTATAGGATTCCATTCGCCCCACGGTTGGGAATTAATGATTGGCTCTGTCTACAAAGATTTTGGATTTGCTCATAATGATCAAATTATATCCGGTCTTGTTTCTACTTTTCCAGTCATTTTAGATACAATTTTTAAATATTGGATCTTTCGTTATTTAAATCGTGTATCTCCTTCACTTGTAGTGATTTATCATTCAATGAATGACTGAAAAGTGATCGAACGATCCAATTATAATATTTGTTACTTTGTACATAAGCAAAACATTCAAAATTGTACTTACTACCCATCCAAGGGATTCCTCCAATATTCCAGTAAAATTATTTATATTTAATATTTAAGTAAATAGCAAAATTATAGATAGGGAACTATACTAGCGACCTACCTAATTTTATTGTAGAAATTTTCGGGATCAATGATTGGACCATGCAAACTAAAAATACCTTTTCTTGGATAAAGAAAGAGATTACTCGATCCATTTCCGTATCGCTCATGATATATATACTAACCCAGGCACCCCTTTCAAATGCATATCCCATTTTTGCACAGCAGGGTTATGAAAATCCACGAGAAGCGACTGGCCGTATTGTATGTGCCAATTGCCATTTAGCTAATAAACCCGTGGATATCGAGGTTCCACAAGCGGTACTTCCTGATACTGTATTTGAAGCAGTTGTTCGAATTCCTTATGATCTGCAACTGAAACAAGTTCTTGCTAATGGTAAAAAAGGAGCTTTGAATGTCGGGGCTGTTCTTATTTTACCCGAGGGGTTTGAATTAGCCCCTCCCGATCGTATTTCGCCCGAGATTAAAGAAAAGATAGGAAATCTGTCTTTTCAGAGCTATCGTCCCACTCAAAAAAATATTCTTGTGATAGGTCCGGTTCCTGGTCAGAAATATAGTGAAATCACCTTTCCTATTCTTTCCCCGGACCCCGCTACTAAGAAAGATGTGCACTTCTTAAAATATCCCATATATGTAGGCGGGAACAGGGGAAGGGGTCAGATTTATCCCGACGGGAGCAAGAGTAACAATAATGTTTATAATGCTACAGCAGCAGGTATAGTAAGCAAAATAATACGAAAAGAAAAAGGGGGGTACGAAATAACCATAGCGGATGCATCGGATGGACGTCAAGTGGTTGATATTATCCCTCCAGGACCGGAACTTCTTGTTTCAGAGGGCGAATCCATCAAACTTGATCAACCATTAACGAGTAATCCTAATGTGGGTGGATTTGGTCAGGGAGATGCGGAAATAGTACTTCAAGATCCATTACGTGTCCAAGGTCTTTTGCTCTTCTTGGCATCTGTTATTTTGGCACAAATCTTTTTGGTTCTTAAAAAGAAACAGTTTGAGAAGGTTCAATTGTCCGAAATGAATTTCTAGATCTGCGGATTTATCAACATCAAGCTCTAAAAATAAACAAATTTTTGTTGGGAATTATGTATGATCAAAAAAATTTTGCTTATTTATATTCTTTATTCTACCGGATTTCGGGAATTACTTAATACCGCATTCCTGGTCATAGTATATTGTGAAGGCGACTGTTTTACTTAACTCTTCTTTTTTGTTTTTTCAATCCAAATTGAAACGGTATGATATAGAATGAATCAATAGTTTTCTATTTGACTAGAATCAAAACAAAAGATAAATAAGCGGAGAATAGAAACCAAAGTATAAATGAGAGGAACAAAGGATTTTAGGGGAGATTGTTCGTCTCCTAGTCCTTGACACAAGAAACGGAATTTTACCCAACCCTTTCTTGTGTCGAATTAATAAAGATTCTCGATCCCGTTCGTAAAAAATGGATATTTGTAGTTTTCATTTTTTTTTTTTTTTTTTTATAGGTTTATTTTATCATAACCCTTTTTTAGATTTCTTACGTAACATAGTGGTAGTGGACAAATAAATATAGGTCAATTTATTGAGCAATATAGAACTTCTTCAATTTCAACGAACTTAGAAAGAAAAAAATTTCACTTTTATTAGATTAAATATTTATTAGATTAAATGGAGTAAGGTTCTATTCTATTAGTATAGAAAGGGTTTGCATGA